TATTACTAGAAGGCAAGACGCGAAGAATCGAAGAATTACAGATGAATGTACAAAAAGAACTTAATTGTGTGAACCGAAAACTCAACATTGCTATTACAAGAATTACAAACCCTTATGGGCACCCTAATATTCTTGCAGAATTTATAGCCGGACAGTTAAAGAATAGAGTTTCATTTCGCAAAGCAATAAAAAAGGCTATTGAATTAACCGAACAGGCAGAGACAAAAGGAATTCAAGTACAAATTGCAGGTCGCCTCGACGGAAAAGAAATTGCACGTGTTGAATGGATCAGAGAAGGTAGGGTTCCTCTACAAACCATTCGAGCTAAAATTGATTATTGTTCCTATGGAGTCCGAACGGTCTATGGAGTATTAGGCATCCAAATTTGGATATTTGGGGAATAAGAATACTTTCCCTGTCTTTACTCTTTACACTATATCCTGATAAAAAAAAATAGAATAAAAAAAAACTTTTTCTTTTCATGCTTTTTCTCTTAAATCAAAAAAATAAGCAATTCTATAGGTTTGAATAAAAACTTGATTGATGATTTCATATAATTGCTATGCTTAGTGTGCGACTCGTTGGTTTTTTTTATAGGATAGGATAGAATTCCAAAAAAATGGACAGACCCCTACTGTGAACTAATAACTATAGAACTAATAACCAACTCATCGTTTCACATTATCTGGATACAAAAAAGCAGTCAAGATATGATATATTGGTCATATCATTGTAGCAACTGAAATCTTTCTTACATAAACAAAAAAAAAAAAATAAATCTGATTATGATATAAAAAAAATATGCAGATGGAGGGAAGGTTGAGAGAAAGAAAGAAAAAGAATATCAATGATATAGGATTCCAATATATGTAAGGTTTATGAGTCATCTCATAAAAGGCAGTGTAATAAAGCATCAATACTGATTCATCCATAAGTATATGAATCGATTCATAGAAAAAAATCAAGAGCCTCGAGCCAATAAAGACTAAAAAGATTTGACTCAAGAACAAATTTCATGAGGGGCTCCATTGTAGAATTCAAACCTAACCATTAATTGCGAAGCGATGGGAACGATGGAACCTATGAATACGTAAGATTCTATTGAAAAATGAATCCTAATAATTCATTAGGTGGGATGGCGGAACGAACCAGGGACCAATTCATTTATTCCGAGAATTCATGAGCTAACCCTACAACTAAAATAGATATTGAAAGAGTAAATATTCGCCCGCGAAGGTTTTTCTTAGATTACTCAATCTCCTTTTACATTACTCAATCTTGTTCGATCCAATATGATAATATGATCAAAGGCAAAACAAAATAAAGATTCGTTATAAAAAAACCACATTATCTCATTATCTAGAAATAGGAATAATTATCTAGAAAAAAAATACATGTTTAAGTATATATCCAAACAAGATATAGAAATTTCTAATAGATTAGATGAAATCTCAAAGAATCCATGATTCAGTATATTTTCATAAAATTCGAAAATTCGAATCGTTTCATTCGCGATGAGCCGGATGAGAAGAAACTCTCATGTCCGGTTCTGTAGTAGAGATGGAATTGAGAAAGAACCATCAACTATAACCCTAAAAGAACCAGATTTCGAAAACAACATAGAGGAAGAATGAAAGGAATATCTTATCGAGGTAATCGTATTTGTTTCGGTAAATATGCTCTTCAGGCACTTGAACCCGCTTGGATCACATCTAGACAAATAGAAGCAGGGCGACGAGCAATGACAAGAAATGTGCGCCGTGGTGGAAAAATATGGGTACGTATATTTCCAGACAAACCAGTTACGGTAAGACCTACGGAAACACGTATGGGTTCGGGTAAAGGATCTCCCGAATATTGGGTAGCTGTCGTTAAACCAGGTAGAATACTTTATGAAATGGGCGGAGTAGCAGAAAATATAGCCAGAAAGGCTATTTCAATAGCGGCGTCCAAAATGCCTATACGAACTCAATTTATTATTTCGGGATAGGAACGTAGAACCAAAGAAAAGAAGTCTTGGGGATAAAAAAACAATTGCAGGTTTCTTTTTGACAAACAATATTTCTTTTTTTTTTTACTTCGCCCTTTGCATTAACATTGAAAGAACAGATTCAAAAATGATATGATTCAACCTCAAAGCCATTTGAATGTAGCGGATAACAGCGGGGCCCGAGAATTAATGTGTATTAGAATCATAGGAGCTAGTAATCGCCGATATGCTCATATCGGTGACATTATTGTTGCTGTGATCAAGGAAGCATTACCAAACACACCTCTAGAAAGATCAGAGGTGATCAGAGCTGTAATTGTACGTACTTGTAAAGAACTTAAACGTGACAACGGTATGATAATACGATATGATGATAATGCTGCAGTTGTGATTGATCAAGAAGGAAATCCAAAAGGAACTCGAGTTTTTGGTGCGATTGCCCGAGAATTGAGACAGTTAAATTTCACTAAAATAGTTTCATTAGCACCTGAGGTATTATAAGATGAGATC